ACAAATAGCATAAAGAAATGTAACCAACGTTTATTGGAAAAAGCAACACCAAAGATTTGGGACCAAAAGCGGTTAGCAGTGACCATTGAATAAGTTTCTTCCGCTTGAGTTGGGTTAAAAGCTCGGAAGGTATTTGCACCATCACCATCTTCAAATAGAGTGTTTTCTACAGTAGCCCCATGAATAGCGCATAGCAGAGCCGCACCTAATACTCCGGCAACTCCCATCATATGAAAGGGGTTCAACGTCCAATTATGAAATCCTTGGAAGAAAAGGATGAATCGAAATATAGCTGCTACGCCAAAACTCGGTGCAAAGAACCAACCAGATTGTCCCAGTGGATAAATAAGGAATACGGAAACAAAAACAGCGATTGGACCAGAGAATGAAATTGCATTATAAGGCCGCAATTGAACAGACCTAGCAAGTTCAAATTGACGTAACATGAAACCTATTAGTGCAAAAGCCCCATGGAGAGCGACAAAAGTCCACAGACCGCCTAATTGACACCAACGAGTAAAATCTCCTTGTGCTTCCGGTCCCCATAATAGCAACAAAGAGTGTGCTAAACTATTGGCAGGAGTGGAAACCGCCGCCGTTAAGAAATTGCAACCTTCCAAATAGGAACTAGCCAACCCATGGGTATACCAAGAAGTTACAAAAGTAGTCCCTGTAAACCAACCCCCTAAAGCGAAATAAGCACAAGGAAAGAGCAATAGGCCGGACCATCCTACAAAAACGAAACGGTCCCTTCGTAACCAGTCGTCCATAATATCAAATAGATCATTTTCTTCTTTAGTAACTCTACCAAGGGCTATAGTCATAGTTATCCTCCTATTCAATTACTTCAACCATTTCCGAGCACCTCATATTACTTCCAAGGCATATGATAATTTGATTATCTGTGTACGATTTCTTTCTCGTTCAATGCCCTTTTTCAATGGTCTCGAAGATAGAAATTTTGCATTTTTCTCTATGGGGTCACAACCAAAGTTGTTGTAAATCCATGAATTTCATTAGATTCATTTTTCTTCTACTTAACTCTAGAAATAAAGCTATAGAAATAAAGAAATAAACATTTAAATTTAGCATTATTCTATGATTCCTATTTCAAAGCCTATCTTTTAGGGGAAAAATAATCCCTCTTTTCTCATTCGCTCTCTATTGCATGGGTGGAAGAACAAAAAAAAAGGATTTTGAAAAAAAAAAGAAAGATATTGAAAAGAAAAATTGACTTTCGAAATCCATTTTTATGTGTAACGGAAAAGAGTTGCGATTTCTTCTTATTCCTATAGAACGTCTAGTAACAAGAATATGAAATCGTAAATAGCGAAAAATTCTTGCCTTGCGCGGTCTAAGTCTAAGGAAATACAAAAAATCCGCTTATACAACAATTTCATCCACATCGAATTTATATATCAGAATAGCGGATAGAGGCATCATTAAAGGGGTCAGGTCTACTTACTTTATCTTTCTTTCGAATTTTATGGTGGGTTTGATAAGAATTTTTTTTTCTATAACCTGCTTGTTTTATTCTAACAAGTCCTATACGGAAATGCCCGCTGAAGAGAAAATATATCTGATTGTCTCTCAGCCTATATCGAATTTTAGAAAGAAGAAACAAGAATTTTCCCTTTTTTTTTATTAACATTAAGAAAAAAGAATATAAATAAAATGGAATTGGCAATATAATTTTTATGCACTTTTGAAATGAAAAAAGGAAGGATTTTTTGTAATCGTTATTTCTTGCCTCTGTCATATCACGAAAACCTTTCGATTTGGAACGGGGAGAGATGGCTGAGTGGACTAAAGCGGCGGATTGCTAATCCGTTGTACAATTTTTTTGTACCGAGGGTTCGAATCCCTCTCTTTCCGCCCCCTCGGATCGTTTGGGACTTTCGAATTGTAAGGAATTCTAACCCCCGGATTTTCTCATAGATAAATGTACGAAATAAATCCAATTTGTAAGAAAAAATTCCCAAAAATTTTGGATTTTTACTCCTCACGTCCAGGATTACGTCCTGGATCATTAGATAAGAATCCAAAAATAAAGAGGGAAACAAAGAATATCACTACTGTATAAACAAAGAGTTTGAGAGTAAGCATTACATAATCTCCAAGATTTTTTTTTAAGGAATAGATTACCCGTTTTTCCTTACCGCACAGATCCACTAGGATGGTTTTTTTTTACACCTAAAAAATGCAAAAATCAATTCTAAAAAAAAAAAATGCAAGAATTTCTTTATAATAAGCAGTCTTATCAATAAAAAATCAATATAAAAAATGAGTTTTAGTTTAAGTATTGTTTGTGTGGGTACCTAAAGGTACCTGCTCAACGTAGATGCAAGGGGTAGAAAGGCTGATCCAAATTTATTGTTGCAGCTCTACATTCAATGTAGAAGAATTTTAATTTTAGAATCGAAAGTTTATAATATAAGACTTCTTGGCTCTTCTACATTTTTTCATTTTTTGGAATGAATACATCATTCAATTTGGCAGACAGAACAGAATAGTAAAGATTTTATCGAAAACTTACAGCAGCTTGCCAAACAAACGCTAATAGAAAAAAGAATACAGGTATGACAGGCATAACATCCACGATTGGGTTGAAAATGGCATAAGCTTCGGGTAATTTGGCTAAGAAAAAACTAGTCGTATAAAGACCAGAATTAAAACAGATAGAGGTTAAACTAAGTATATTAGGCATAACAAGCATTTCGTTCTTGTAGAGTAGATATTTGGATTTTGATTGAGTTATTTTTCTAAGGGAAAAAGGAAAAGAAAAGGTGGATTCAAAACCCTTTTTTCTTCGGGCTTTCCCAAACACAAAATACCTCCTTGTATTCGCATTCTCAAATGAGAATGGAAAAAATTCGATTTTCATATAATATCTTAATAGAATTCCATGTAATGATCAATGCATTTTTTGGATTCTATATTATCCGCATGTTTAGAATCCTAGCAATAAAATATACCTCATTTTTTAGGTAATTGAAGTGGGATTGACGATTAATATATAATAAAAATACTGTTTATTAGTGTCGTATAAAAGAAATGAAATGGGGCGTGGCCAAGTGGTAAGGCAGCGGGTTTTGGTCCCGTTATTCGGAGGTTCGAATCCTTCCGTCCCAGATTTTTTTTCATGAAATGAAAGATAGAATCGTATTGTATCCTGCACGAGACAAAAGCTTATTAAAGAGAATAATTTTTTCTTATGAACTCTTAGATTAGATGCATTTCTAAGGATTCTTTTTTTTTTTCTCAGAAAACAAAATCCAGTATCAAGTCCAGTCAAATTTTTTTCATTAACAATTTGGGTCTGTCAGGCACATTCAGGATATGCTCCTACTATTCATTAGTCATATGTGTATGTGTTTTGAATATGTGTTTTGAAATTCGAACTTGTTGGATAAACTTTATGCTTCATATCCGTGAAATGGGAATTCTTACAGGATACATTTGACACCTAATGTAAAGAAAAGGGGGTTTCCCATTCTACGGATAGAGACTAGATTTTTCTATTTTAGGCATTATCTCTGATTTGCAAATATCCATTTCTAAATCAATGGAATGTGAGGATTAGAGAGAAATTCATATATTCCGTCTACTCGACTTTGGAATTGATTGAAAACCAAAATTTATGAGGAAAAACACTGTATAAAAAATCAGACTTATCCCTTTCCTTTTATGATACAGATAGATTTTTGTTTTGCTGTTTTATTAGTAAAAAACAAGGGCTCTTCTTTGGTTAAGCGAAAACGATCTCGATCTGTCATTCTTTTGATCCATTCCGGTAATGATAAGGTAAGAACTGTTCGTTGAATAGAATAGAATGGATTCAAAAAAAATAATACTTTTCTTATTTTAAATTTTTAGTTCTTTCTGTTACATAAAAGAAAGAAGGAATACTAGAAGTAAAAAAGTAAAAGCAAAGACCTTAATTTTACTTTACACTAATTTTTTTTTTTTACTTCATTTTTTCTTTCTTTTGTTACTCCTGTTATTCCAGTCGAAGAACTATGAAAAGTTTATAACTAACAAAAAAATGCTAATCTTTTCATTGGCATAGTTTATTTGTTGGAGAAGAGTGGATTCTTCTCATTTCAGAATTGCTCATCTCGAGTTCTCTGTTGAGGATGGAAATTCAATAATAAATAAGTCTTAAGCAAACTATTTTATTCCTCTTTTCAAACTATGTTTCATTCATATGATAGAATATGGGTTTTAATAAATTGGATCCTTGCAGAGTTGCAGAGTCTTTCCCGCTAAATACTTATTTCTTTTATCCATATTTCTTCATAGATAGCAAGTTTGAATTAGTATACAAAACCAATGATTATTCATGATTCAATCCATATTGGATCAATTCTCGATAGCACTTTGCAATGAAATTAGAGGAATGTTTGTTATGGTAAAACTTCGTTTAAAACGATGTGGTAGAAAGCAACGTGCGACTTGAAGGAGATGATCGATTGTGGATTTTTCTTTTTTCTATCCACCATTTTTCATAGTAATGAAAATGCTCTTGGCTCGACATAGTCTGTTCTATTTGTCCTGAACCCAATTTGCGCTGGGTTGTTTGTAAGTAAATAGTACACGATGGAGCTCGAGAAGACAGAATTAATTTTTTCTCAAGGGAAAGAATCTAGGGTTAGTGAAAACTAATAAATTAGGCCAACTTTGTCAGTCTATCCTTAATATAGAAATTGAAAGGTTAAAATAAGAAAAAGTATAATTTTGGAAGATTGGAAAACTTTTTTTTTTTTTGATTAAAAGTGTATATTTGATTTCTCTAGAAAAGGAAAATGTTTTATTGTTTATTGAAGGAAATAAGAAAAAAGAAAGGGTATGTTGCTACTCTTTTGAAAGAAAAAAGAATAAGAATTCCCGAAGTAATGTCTAAACCCAAGGATTTCACAAATCAAAGATAAAGGATTCCGGAACAAGTAAACATGATTTTCAACCATCTCAACAATAGAATTAGATCAGAATAAGGAATAAAAGTCAATTTGTTCGAGATGAGATAAAGAAAAGAGTTTAGAGACGACTCAAAAAATTTGGAAGGATTTCTCTTTTGAATTCTGTCAGTCAAAATTGGTCAACTTGAGTCATGAGTATAAATGAAATTTGTTTTTTTCTTCTTCTATAAGTATAAGGAAATTAATGCAAATCATAGTCTAATTTCTATCTACTTGTATTATAGATAGAAATTCGAATCATTTTCTCGAGCCGTATGAGGAGAAAACCTCCTATACGTTTCTAGGGGGGGCATTGTTTATCTACATCTATCCCAATAAGCTGTCTATCGAATCGTTGCAATTGATGTTCGATCTCGAAGAGAAGGAAGAGATCTTCAAAAAGTTGGTTTTTATGATCCGATAAAGAATCAAACTTGTTTAAATGTTCCAGCTATTCTCTATTTCCTTAAAAAAGGTGCTCAACCTACAAGAACTGTTTATGATATTTTAAGGAAAGCTGAATTCTTTAAAGATAAAGAAAGAGCTTTGAGTTAATTGAACAACTAAATGAAAAAGTAAGGGAGGTTCATTAATATCCCTTAATTATTTAGACACAATTTGCTTCTTTTTTAGTCCTATTTTTTTGCTGCATTTATTTCGTGCCAATCCAACAAAAGCCTTTATTTAATTTCCTTATTTGTATCTAATTGGTTTTATTACTATTGTATTTCTATTGACAAAGGTCTATTGAACAGCTAGAATTTGTAGCTAGATAGGTCTCTTTATCGTCACTCCATATTAGGTATTTCTGTCTGCACTTTGCTCAAATAATAGGGTTGACCCCCCCTTGCATGTACTTTCATATAAGATTTTTCTATTTAAATGCTAAAAAAATAATAATTTTGCTATTATGATTGGGGCCGCTCCTTTTTTTTTTACCTTAGTGAAATTTAACCGATCTTTTTATTTTTTTATTTGAGTGTTTTTAATGGGTAATAAAATCTTTCTTTTGATGTCTTGCTAATTCCATGTTTTGCCAGGAGCGTCCGGTCTAATTCTATCGATTTTTGGATTTCGATCGTATCTAAGATCCTATTTTATCTGGGTTGCTAACTCAATGGTAGAGTACTCGGCTTTTAAGTGCGACTATGATCTTTTACACATTTGGATGAAGCAACAAATTCGTCCAGACTCTTGGTAGAGTCTAGAAGCCCACGACTGATCCTCAAAGGTAATGAATGGAAAAAATAGCATGTCGTAATAAAATCAATTTTTTTGATTTATTTTTGGAATAAATAAATTCCGATTTTCTGGGTCTAGTGAATAAATGGATAGAGCCTGGCTCTAATTCTGGTAAAATAAAAAGCAACGAGCTTAACTTCTTAATTGAAATGATTCCCCGATCTAATTAGACGTTAAAAATAGATTAGTGCCCGATGCGGGGAAAGGTTGGGTTTTCCTATCGGTAAACCCTTTTTTATTTATTTTTTAGGAATCCTAATTATTCTTGATTATGGTTGAAAAGGAATGTTATGAATTGAATGTGTAAAAGAAGCAGTATATTGATAAAGAGAGTGTATTCCAAAGTCAAAAGAGCGATTGGCCTGCAAAAATAAAAGATTTGTTCTTTCTTAGAACAAACATAAACTAATTAGATAGAAAAGGAGCAGAAAAAGATCTATGGATTAGACTCCCTTTCTTTTCAGGGTTTGTTTTAAAAACTGTAATACCTTGTTCCGACCATATTGCACTATGTATCATCATTTGATAAATCGAGAAATGCTTTTTTTCTCTGATTCAAGTATAAATTCAAATGGCAAAATTCGAAGGGTATTCAGAAAAACAGCAATCTCGTCAACAATACTTCGTTTACCCACTTCTCTTTCAGGAATATATTTATGCATTTGCCCATGATTATGTATTAAATGGTTCCGAACCTGTGGAAATTTTTGGTTGTAACAACAAGAAATTTAGTTCACTACTTGTGAAACGTTTAATTATTCGAATGTATCAGCAGAATTTTTGGATTAATTCGGTTAATCATCCTAACCAAGATCGATTGTTGGATCACAGCAATCTTTTTTATTCTGAGTTTTATTCTCAGATTCTATCTGAGGGGTTTGCAATCGTTGTAGAAATCCCATTCTCGCTAGGACAACTATCTTGTCCGGAAGAAATACCAAAGTTTCAAAATTTACGATCTATTCATTCGATATTTCCCTTTTTAGAAGACAAATTTTTGCATTTACATTATCTATCACATGTAGAAATACCCTATCCTATCCATTTTGAAATCTTGGTTCAACTCCTTGAATACCGGATCAAAGATGTTCCATCTTTGCATTTATTGCGATTCTTTCTCAACTATTATTCGAATTGGAATAGTCTTATTACTTCAATGAAATCCATTTTTCTTTTGAAAAAAGAAAATAAAAGACTATCTCGATTCCTATATAACTCTTATGTATCAGAATATGAATTTTTCTTGTTGTTTCTTCGTAAACAATCTTCTTGCTTACGATTAACATCTTCTGGAACCTTT